AGAAAACAGAAACCGAGGAAACCACAAGAGTGAAGACTAGTAGAGTCTCGTCTTTTGTCATTCTTTGCTCCTTTTTCACTCAATGATTCATTCGAATTTCCCGACCAAAAATTCTATATGTCTATTCTATGATATTTCTATATATATAGAATATGATATCTAATATGACACCCGATTTGTCAAAGGGATTGGATTGGTGACTTACCCATTCAGTGACTTTGGCACTGGACGTTCCAAAAACGGGTACTATCGGATCGGGTGAATTAGAGAATAGACAGAGATCCGTTGGCATTTCAGCCTTTCTTCTCCTTTCAGGGCCTATCCGAAAGAGAATCCAGTACCTCTTGGTCCTGAATATCAGAATAGGACGAACGAACCGGCCTCCGCGGATATCTTTGCTTCGGAACAAAACCCTGCAATCAAATAGATTGTCCCAAGGGCGCCATATTCTAGGAGCCCAAGTTATGCTATTGAAAATTCGTTCCTCTAGCAGTTCCGGTTTGACCATTCCGTTCCCTTTTTCAAACTCCACTTCTTTTCATATAGCAATCCCTGATCAAAGAGAGAACAATATCCATTTCAAAACATTTCTAACGGATTCCTTGGTTCGGACCGACGAAGTAATGGCACTCAATTATTATCAACCTGACTGCAATCTTTTTCTGTCGGTAAGGATTGCACCAGAGCACCTTCTACTTCTAATAGGCCATGAACTATAGATAGAGAAGAATCATTCTGAGCGAGTCCATAAGAAGCGACCCACTTTTTTTCATCGGTTCCGGGGGAAGACCAAAGATCTTGCGCGACCGGTCCGCCAGAAAAACTCAAAAGAGAAAGAAGTCTCGTTAATCTCTTCATGCTCGTTCCAAGTTCGAAGTACCCTTTGGCCAAAGAAAAACCCGCTTCCTGACACGATTGCCTCTTTATATAGATAGATTCTATGGGGTTATTACTTAGAAGTCTATTTTGTACAAGAGCCCCTCCTATCTGATAGAAAAGGGTCCCATGATCCCGAGCCGGTCTTACCTTGGCTCGCAAACCCCAAGTTTGTCTATGAAGAGCTAATCTAATTGTATTAGTTTCTATAATGGATTTCTTATGTGGAATACTAATGGATAGGGCCTCGTTGCTAAGTGCTACAAGATCTAGTGCACTGGAACTCGTGGTTATGGACCCGAATCCTTTAGTATGGAACATTGTCTTTTCCAAGTAAAAACCCCTAGTATATGAAAGAATGAAAAGGTGCTTTCGTTCTTGTGGAATAAGAAGCCCTCGTACCTTAATGAAAGGAAAATAGGAATTTTTCGTTAGGTATTTGACCAAATAGGATCGTCCAGTTCCTATAGAACCTATCACTAAAATACCCGATAGGGCTAAGCGGAACGAAAAGGGTTTTCCATGAGATGGTAAATGAAAACGATTAGCCCCACACGAGGTTTGGGAATAAGTGATTGTCTGATAATGAGCAAGGAATATACGTCTTTCTGCTAAAGAGGATCTATTAAACTCATAATTCATTAGATCCTTGTTATCAATGTCAACTAGGTATCATAAGTAAATGGATCCCGGTTGTTCAATCCTTTGATAACCAAGGTCATTCTTTGCTAAAGAGAAATGATCACTATGAGTCAGACTCAATAGAATTGGATCCATTCCAAATAGCGAGAATTAGGATTCTTGATCCCTCTCAATCTCTCTTTCAATTCGAGGATCCAGAGAGGTGTTTTCATAGTCATCTCCGAATATTTGCCATCTCCGAATATTTTCGATTTCATTTTTCTATGATATGTCTTTCTATATGAAAATTGGTTATTTACGATGTACGATGATCCCTGTTAAGCATCCATGGCTGAATGGTTAAAGCGCCCAACTCATAATTGGTAAATTTGCGGGTTCAATTCCTGCTGGATGCACGCGAACGGGAACGTTCCATAAGTCTATTGGAACTGGCTCTCTATCCATGGAATCTCATCCATCATCCATACATAACGAATTGGTATGGTATATTCATACCATAACATAAGAACAATAAGAACTCGAATTCTTATCGATACTGGAACTCAGAGCATAGGAGGGAAAGTCGATTTATGGATGGAATCAAATACGCAGTATTTACAGAAAAAAGTCTTCGTTTATTGGGAAAGAATCAATATACTTTTAATGTCGAATCGGGATTCACTAAGACAGAAATAAAGCATTGGGTCGAACTCTTCTTTGGTGTTAAGGTAGTAGCTGTGAATAGCCATCGACTACCCAGAAAGGGTAGAAGAATGGGACCTATTCTGGGACATACAATGCATTACAGACGTATGATCATTACCCTTCAACCGGGTTATTCTATTCCACTTCTAGATAGAGAAAAAAACTAAAGGAGAATACTTAATAATACGGCGAAACATTTATACAAAACACCTATCCCGAGCACACGCAAGGGAACCGTAGACAGGCAAGTGAAATCCAATCCACGAAATAATTTGATCCATGGACGGCACCGTTGTGGTAAAGGTCGTAATTCCAGAGGAATCATTACCGCAAGGCATAGAGGGGGAGGTCATAAGCGCCTATACCGTAAAATCGATTTTCGACGGAATCAAAAAGACATATCTGGTAGAATCGTAACCATAGAATACGACCCTAATCGAAATGCATACATTTGTCTCATACACTATGGGGATGGTGAGAAGAGATATATTTTACATCCCAGAGGGGCTATAATTGGAGATACTATTGTTTCTGGTACAAAAGTTCCTATATCAATGGGAAATGCCCTACCTTTGAGTGCGGTTTGAACTATTGATTTACGTAATTGGAAGTAACCAATTAGGTTTACGACGAAACCTAGAAATCGATCACTGATCCAATTTGACTACCTCTACGGGATAGACCTCAACAGAAAACTGTTGAGTAACGGCAGCAAGTGATTGAGTTCAGTAGTTCCTCATAGAAAATTATTGACTCTAGAGATATGGTAATATGGAGAAGACAAAATTGTTTGAAGCACGCACAGAACCGGAAGCGCCCCTTGTTTCAAAGAGAGGAGGACGGGTTATTCACATTTAATTTGATGGTCAGAGGCGAATTGAAAGCTAAGCAGTGGTAATTAAGACCCCCCGGGGAAAATAGGGATGTCTCCTACGTTACCCATAATATGTGGAAGTATCGACGTAATTTCATAGAGTCATTCGATCTGAATGCTACATGAAGAACATAAGCCAGATGACGGAACGCGGAGACCTAGGATGTAGAAGATCATAACATGAGCGATTCGGCAGATTTGGATTCCTTTCCTATATATCCACTCATGTGGTACTTCATCATACGATTCATATAAGATCCATCTGTCTAGAGATCGTCATATACATCTAGAAAGCTGTATGCTTTGGAAGAAGCTTGTACAGTTTGGGAAGGGGTTTTTTGAGAGAAAAGAAGAATCTACTTCAACCGATATGCCCTTAGGCACGGCCATACATAACATAGAAATCACACGTGGAAGGGGTGGGCAATTAGCTAGAGCAGCAGGTGCTGTAGCGAAACTGATTGCAAAAGAGGGTAAATCGGCCACTTTAAGATTACCATCTGGGGAGGTCCGTTTGGTATCCCAAAATTGCTTAGCAACAGTCGGACAAGTGGGTAATGTTGGGGTGAACCAAAAAAGTTTGGGTAGAGCCGGATCTAAGTGTTGGCTAGGTAAACGCCCCGTAGTAAGAGGGGTAGTTATGAACCCTGTGGACCACCCCCATGGGGGCGGTGAAGGGAAAGCCCCCATTGGTAGAAAAAAACCCACAACCCCTTGGGGTTATCCTGCGCTTGGAAGAAGAACTAGGAAAAGGAAAAAATATAGTGATAGTTTTATTCTTCGTCGCCGTAAGTAAATACGTAACTAGGAATATGGAAAATTGCATTTTTGGAATTTGCAATAATGCGATGGGCGAACGACGGGAATTGAACCCGCGCATGGTGGATTCACAATCCACTGCCTTGATCCACTTGGCTACATCCGCCCCTTATCCAGCTAAAGGATTTTTCTCTTTGTTCCATTCATCATTATTCTATTTATTCTGACCTCCATACTTCGATCGAGATATTGGACATAGAATGCCACTCTTTAAAATGGAAAAAGGAGTAATCAGCTGTGACACGAAAAAAAACGAATCCTTTTGTAGCTCATCATTTATTGGCAAAAATCGAAAAGGTCAATATGAAGGAGGAGAAAGAAACAATAGTAACGTGGTCCCGGGCATCTAGCATTCTACCCGCAATGGTTGGCCATACAATCGCGATTCATAATGGAAAGGAACATATACCTATTTACATAACAAATCCTATGGTAGGTCGCAAATTGGGGGAATTCGTGCCTACTCGGCATTTCACGAGTTATGAAAGTGCAAGAAAAGATACTAAATCTCGTCGTTAACTGAATTCAGAATAGAAAGATTCAAAATAAAAAAAAACAAACAAAGGTAGGCGGGGAATAACCTTATTTATGACAAGTTTCAAACTGGTAAAGTATACCCCTAGAATAAAGAAGAAGAAGAATGGGCTAAGGAAACTCGCAAGGAAAGTTCCAACCGATCGTCTACTTAAGTTCGAACGGGTTTTCAAAGCACAAAAACGCATCCATATGTCTGTTTTCAAAGCACAAAGAGTTCTTGATGAGATTCGCTGGCGTTACTACGAAGAAACTGTTATGATACTGAACCTCATGCCTTATCGAGCATCTTATCCCATCCTAAAGTTGGTTTATTCGGCAGCAGCAAATGCTACTCATTATAGGGATTTCGACAAAGCGAATTTATTCATCACTAAAGCCGAAGTCAGTAGGAGTACTATTATGAAAAAATTCAGACCTCGAGCTCGAGGACGTAGTTCTCCCATAAAAAAAACCATGTGTCATATAACAATTGTACTAAATATAGTAAAGAAATCTAAATAATCTTTAGATCCATCTAAGATTTCGATTCCCAGTAAAAAAAAAATAGAATAGAAAAATATGGGACAAAAAATAAATCCACTCGGTTTCAGACTTGGTACAACCCAAAATCACCATTCCTTTTGGTTCGCACAACCAAAAAATTATTCTGAAGGTCTACAGGAAGATAAAAAAATACGGAATTGTATCAAGAACTATATACAAAAGAATAGGAAAAAAGGCTCGAATAGAAAAATAGAATCAGACTCAAGTTCCGAAGTAATTACACATAATAGAAAAATGGACTCAGGCTCAAGTTCCGAAGTAATTACACATATAGAAATTCAAAAAGAAATCGATACGATCCACGTAATAATCCATATTGGATTCCCCAATTTATTAAAGAAAAAAGGAGCAATCGAAGAATTAGAGAAAGATCTACAAAAGGAAGTTAATTCTGTAAACCAGAGACTTAATATTGCTATTGAAAAAGTTAAAGAACCTTATAGACAACCTAGCATTCTTGCAGAATATATAGCTTTCCAATTAAAAAATAGAGTTTCATTCCGAAAGGCAATGAAAAAAGCCATTGAATTAACTCAAAAAGCAGATATAAGGGGAGTAAAAGTAAAAATTGCAGGTCGTCTCGCAGGGAAAGAAATTGCACGTGCCGAATGCATCAAAAAGGGTAGACTTCCCCTCCAAACAATTCGCGCTAAAATTGATTATTGCTGCTATCCAATTCGAACTATCTATGGAGTATTAGGTGTAAAAATTTGGATATTCATAGACGAAGAATAACTAGCCTTGTCTTCCCATTCTGTTCAGTGATAGAATAAAAAATGACAAGAGCCTTATTTTTCCTGAAATCCCTGAAAAAGAAGAAGAAATTCTACCTCTTTCTATAAGATTTAATGAAAATTGATAAATCTTTTAATATAATTGCTATGCTTAGTGTGTGACTCGTTAGTTTTTTCTTTAGAGTCGAAAATGGAGATTCAAAAAAATTGACTGAACCCTACTATAAATAGAAAAAGAAAAAAACTTAGTAATTATAGAAAATTAACTAATAACCAACCTATTGCTTCGTATTGTCGAGATCCTAACTAAGAAACAGTCACTATATGATACATCTATCATAAATGAGTAGATCTATCATATAGTTGTAGCAACTGCAATTTTTTCTCTAAAAAAGAAAATGGATTCTAGGTTGTGAAGCAAAACTAAAGGGATGTGGATAAAAGGAGGGATGATAGAAAGAAAGAAGAGGAATAAGAAAGATATAGGATTCCAATATGTATGGTCTATGAGTTACATCATAAAAGGCAATGTGATAAAGCATCAATATAATAAAAATAACAGAGAATTCGAAATCGTAACTTGAAACAAGAAATACAAATTTAAAACAATAATAAAGAGCGGCCCGGGTTAATAAAACTGAGAAAATTGACTCGGAAAGAAATTTTTTGGAAGCTCCATTGTGGGATTCAGACCTAACCATTAAAGGAGAAGTAGTGGGAACGACAGAACCTATGACTGCATAGGATTTTATTGAAAAGAATCCTAATACTTCATTGGGTGGGATGGCGGAACAAACCAAAAAAATTGCCTTATTTGGTAAGGTTATAATATAAATTAACAAATAAGACAGGAAAGAGTAAATATTCGCCCGCGAAATCTTTATTGAATTAGAATACTTTACCGCGATTCAATAAGAGTAAAAATAAGGAGATTTTTTGTTAAGAAAGATTACATTATCCATAAATATAGAATATAGATAAATAGACACACACATCTAGATATATTCTAGATCTTCTTTCTTGACTATATATTTATCTATTTTAACAAATTCAATATTAAAAAAACCCTAACTTTTTCTATTATCTATTAATGTGCATCTATCCATAATATTTTGGAATATTATGGAATTAGAGAAATTTGCACGCTTTCTCATTTCATTCGCGAGGAGCTGGATGAGAAGAAACTCTCATGTCCAGTTTTGCAGTAGAGATGGAACTAAGAAAGAACCATCGACTATAACCCCAAAAGAACCAGATTTCGTAAACAACATAGAGGAAGAATGAAGGGAAAATCCTGCCGAGGCAATCGTATTTGTTTTGGTAGATATGCTCTTCAAGCACTTGAACCCGCTTGGATCACGTCGAGACAGATAGAAGCAGGACGAAGAGCAATGACACGATATGCACGTCGTGGTGGAAAACTATGGGTACGTATATTTCCCGACAAACCGGTTACACTAAGACCCACGGAAACACGTATGGGCTCAGGAAAGGGATCCCCCGAATATTGGGTAGCCGTTGTTAAACCAGGTCGAATACTTTATGAAATGGGCGGAGTATCCGAAACTGTAGCTAGAGCAGCTATCTCCATAGCTGCCAGTAAAATGCCCATACGAAGTCAATTTCTTCGATTAGAGATAGAGATATAGAACCCAAAAAAAGGAGTATTGAAGATAAAAAAACCAGGTTTTTCTTTCTGGAAAGACAATATTTCTTTCATCCTTTTGCATTGAAATAACAAATTGAAATCAAAATAATATGATTCAACCTCAGACCCTTTTAAATGTAGCAGATAACAGTGGAGCTCGAAAATTGATGTGTATTCGAGTCATAGGAGCTGCTAGTAATCAGCGATATGCTCGTATTGGTGATGTTATTGTTGCTGTAATCAAAGACGCAGTGCCCCAAATGCCTCTAGAAAGATCCGAAGTAATTCGAGCTGTAATTGTACGTACATGTAAAGAGTTCAAATGCGAAGACGGTATAATAATACGCTATGATGACAATGCAGCGGTTATCATTGATCAAAAAGGAAATCCAAAAGGAACTCGAGTTTTTGGCGCGATCGCCGAGGAATTGAGAGAGTTGAATTTTACTAAAATAGTTTCATTAGCTCCTGAAGTATTATAAATACTAGTAGGCAAGATATAGATCAAAGAAAAAATTAGTAGATTGTGTTTCACGTATATGCTTTAAAATCCAAAATAAAAAAAAAAAAGAAAACATGTTGATTATAGAAAAATTAGGAGGAACCTAGAATTAGAGTCTTATGGGCAAGGACACTATTGCTGATTTACTAACCTCTATAAGAAACGCGGACATGAATAAAAAAGGAACAGTTCGAGTAGTATCTACAAATATTACCGAAAACATTGTTAAAATACTTCTACGAGAGGGTTTTATTGAAAGTGTTCGGAAACATCAGGAAAGTAACAGATATTTCTTGGTTTCAACTTTGCGACATCAAAAGAGAAAGACTAGAAAAGGAATATATAGAACTAGAACCTTTTTAAAGCGTATCAGCCGACCCGGCTTACGAATTTATGCCAACTATCAAGGAATTCCTAAAGTTTTGGGCGGAATGGGAATTGCTATTCTTTCTACTTCTCGAGGTATAATGACAGATCGAGAAGCTCGACTAAACAGAATTGGGGGGGAAGTCTTATGTTATATATGGTAATCGCCCCTCCTATAGTACCCGAATTCTATCTCGAACTTCCTATTTTTCAAATAAAAATACAACGTTTTTTTTTATTTGAAAATCAAAATAGAAAAATAGGAGAAAAAAAAATATGACAGAAAAAAAAAATAGGAGAGAAAAAAAAAACCCGAGAGAAGCAAAAGTCACTTTCGAAGGTTTAGTTACGGAAGCCCTACCCAACGGAATGTTCCGCGTTCGCCTAGAGAATGACACCATCATTCTGGGCTATATTTCAGGAAAGATCCGGTCTAGTTCTATACGAATACTGATGGGGGATAGGGTCAAAATTGAAGTAAGTCGTTATGATTCAAGCAAGGGACGTATAATTTATAGACTTCCCCATAAGGATTCGAAGCGTACCGAAGACTCGAAGGATACCGAAGATTTGAAGGATACCGAAGATTTGAAGGATACCAAAGATTCAAAGAATTAGGTTTTTCTTTTTTTTTTCTAGGGTAATAAATTCAAAGTTCCAAAATTCAAGCGAAGAGACTTATTTTTTCCAAAGATTAGATTCATAGTTTAAGAAAGGAATACGGAAATATGAAAATAAGAGCTTCTGTTCGTAAAATTTGTACAAAATGTCGACTGATTCGTAGGCGTGGACGAATTAGAGTCATTTGTTCCAACCCGAAGCATAAACAAAGACAGGGGTAATCTTTCGAAAAAGAACTTTACTTTCTAAAAAGTAAAAAAAGTACCCGCGGAAATGTCCAAATTCCAAATAAAATAATTAAAGTAAAGGATATATTTTACCCTGAAACGGATATCTTTGTATCTTTTTTTCTTTTTGTTATTTCTAACTCATATTTATGAGATAATAAAATATGACAAAAGCTATACCAAAAATTGGTTCACGTAGGAAAGTGCGGATTGGTTTGCGTAGGAATGCGCGTTTTAGTTTACGGAAGAGTGCACGTAGAATAACAAAAGGAGTTATTCATGTTCAAGCTAGTTTCAACAATACCATTATAACTGTTACAGACCCGCAGGGTCGGGTGGTTTTCTGGTCCTCCGCGGGTACTTGTGGATTCAAAAGCTCAAGAAAAGCATCACCCTATGCTGGTCAAAGAACAGCAGTAGATGCTATTCGTACAGTGGGTTTGCAACGAGCAGAAGTTATGGTAAAGGGTGCTGGTAGTGGAAGAGATGCCGCATTACGAGCCATTGCTAAAAGTGGTGTACGATTAAGTTGTATACGCGATGTAACACCTATGCCGCATAATGGATGTCGACCTCCTAAAAAAAGACGTCTGTAAAAGAATTAAACCGCTTTCAAGAGAAATAAACGATTCAATGATCAAATAATAATACTAGTCTATTATGGTTCGAGAGGAGGTAGCAGGATCCACTCAAACACTACAGTGGAAGTGTGTTGAATCAAGAGTAGATAGTAAGCGTCTTTATTATGGTCGTTTCATTTTGTCCCCGCTTAGAAAAGGTCAAGCGGATACCGTCGGTATTGCCTTGCGAAGAGCTTTACTTGGAGAAATAGAAGGAACATGTATCACACGTGCAAAATTTGGGAGCGTGCCACACGAATATTCTACAATAGCAGGTATTGAAGAATCCGTACAAGAAATTTTACTAAATTTGAAAGAAATTGTATTGAGAAGTAATCTCTATGGAGTTAGAGACGCATCAATTTGTGTCAAAGGTCCTAGATACATAACTGCTCAAGATATCATCTTACCCCCTTCCGTAGAGATCGTTGATATGGCACAACCTATAGCTAACTTGACAGAGCCCATTGATTTCTGTATTGAGTTACAGATCAAGAGAGATCGCGGATATCACACGGAACTCAGAAAGAACTCTCAAGATGGAAGTTATCCCATAGATGCTGTATCCATGCCTGTTCGAAATGTGAATTATAGTATTTTTTATTGTGGGAATGGAAATGAAAAACACGAGATACTTTTTCTAGAAATATGGACGAATGGAAGTTTAACCCCTAAGGAAGCGCTTTATGAGGCTTCTCGTAATTTGATTGATTTATTTCTTCCTTTTCTACACGCGGAGGAAGAGGGCACTAGTTTCGAAGAAAATAAAAACAGGTTTACTCCACCCCTTTTAACCTTTCAAAAAAAATTAACTAATCTAAAGAAAAACAAAAAAGGAATTCCATTGAATTGTATTTTTATTGATCAATTAGAATTGCCTTCTAGAACGTATAATTGTCTCAAAAGGGCCAATATACATACACTATTGGACCTTTTGAGTAAGACTGAGGAAGATCTTATGAGAATTGACAGTTTTCGTATGGAAGATGGAAAACAGATATGGGACACTCTAGAGAAGCATCTCCCAATTGATTTACCTAAGAATAAGTTCTCGTTTTAAATCCATTGCAATTTTTTCCTCTTCTTCCTTTTCGAGTTAGAATAAAAAAAAAAGAAAACAATTTTGCATCTTTGGCACAATCTATATTTTCGTGAAATGGATCATAATAAAATGGATTTTAGGTATCTAGGGAAGATTCACTTGGAAGTAACTATTTCCTAGATACCTATGCACGGTACTTCACGGTTGAATGAATCAACCTGAAAAATCCCTAAAAAAGACCTAAAGTTAAGGATTTTTCAATGGGTAATGTTGCTCCAATACCTAACCAAAGAGCTACCGCAGTACCGATTAAAAAAACTGTCGTAGCTACTGGGCGACGAAATGGATTTTGGAATTTATTGACATTCTCTAGAAAGGGTACTGTCAATAAGCCCGTTGGCACAGAAACCATTAAGAGAACGCCCAATAACTTATTGGGTACTGTACGGAGTATTTGAAACACGGGAAAGAAGTACCACTCGGGTAATATTTCCAGAGGAGTTGCAAACGGATCCGCCGGTTCACCAATCATTGACGGCTCAAGAACCGCTAAACCTACATTACATGCAATAGTACCTAGAATTACTACTGGAAAAATATATAAAAGATCGTTGGGCCACGCGGGTTCCCCGTAATAATTATGTCCCATCCCTTTAGCTAATTTTGCTCTTAATACAGGATCATTTAAGTCAGGTTTCTTTGTTATTGGGATAGGTGAATTCTTTAGGATCCATCCCCCAAAGGAACCGGACATGAGAATTTTTCATCATCCGGCTCGAGCAAGAATGAAAGAAAAAAGACCGTGGAAGATCCATAATAGAATAAGGTATATAATGACTCAATGACTCTAGGTAAGAAAAGCTTTATCAGATTCTCTTTTCCGAAGTTGCACCTACAACTACTCATTGAAAAGAATCCTATTCTTATGGGTAAATGCTCAATATCCAAGTGGGCTTGCAAAATTGATCATGATCAATTGCTTTGTGGATTGTCTCATGTCTCTTGATTAGTTGGTGTTTATCCCCTCAATATCGCAAATTTCTTACGTCCAAACAAAGTATTTACTTGTTACTAATAAAAAATCCAAAAGTCTAGCCTACGTTCTTCCTTAGATACCTTCTTTTACTCCGATAGTATTGCGGATCGCAATCGATGCAAAGAAAATGAATGCATTTCCATACTATAATAAAAAAGTAAGTGTAATAAATAGAGAATTAGATCATGTGATATGACTTATTCCATTTCTACTCTATGGGATCTTACGGAGCCTGTTCATGGATGACATGGTCGGGGTATGATCATAGAAAATATTCTCCTCAAGTGAACCAGCCTATCCTTCCTAGATAGGGGACTTACGTGTTGATTGGATGCGGAGACACCTTTAGTTGTGAATTCTAATGTGGCAGATCCAATTCTTTATCTGCATGGCCAAATCAATAATTCAAGTCACACACTCCCATAATCCGCCTTATTTTCTTTCGTAAAATTAACTTCAACTATTTGTATCAAAATACTTCGGAGTTGAAGAAAAGTATCCAAATGACATGTCTTATTTTACAATAACCCATGTTTGTAGCAATGAAATACCACAACCTACCCGATATGATATATGAGAATTAGAATTATCTTTCTCTATGATATGCCTTCCCTATAAAGGACCCGAAATACCTTGCTTACGTATCATTGGAAAGTGCATTAACATAAATACGGCAGTAAGCAGAGGCAGTACAAAAGTATGTAAACTATAAAAACGAGTCAAAGTGGATTGGCCCACACTAGCACTTCCACGCAATAACTCCACTAAAGGCGATCCTATTACCGGAATCGCTTCAGGTACACCTGTCACAATTTTGACTGCCCAATAACCAATTTGATCCCAAGGCAAAGAATAACCAGTTACACCAAACGATGCAGTCAATACAGCCAAAACCACACCTGTGACCCAAGTTAATTCGCGGGGTTTTTTAAATCCACCTGTGAGATACACACGAAATACGTGCAGGATCATCATTAGAACCATCATACTTGCTGACCATCGATGAACTGATCGGATTAACCAACCAAAGTTGGCCTCGGTCATTATGTATTGAACCGAGGAAAAAGCCTCTGTAACGGTTGGGCGGTAGTAAAAAGTCATAGCAAAACCTGTAGCGACTTGTACTAGAAAACAAGTAAGTGTAATTCCCCCTAAACAATAAAATATGTTGACATGAGGAGGAACATATTTACTAGTTATATCATCCGCAATTGCCTGAATCTCAAGACGTTCCTCAAACCAATCATATACTTTATTGAGATAGGTAACTAACCCGAGTCCCCCTCCGAGAACCGTATATGAAAATTTCATCTCGTACGGCTCAAGCAGAAACACACAAATTTTCAACGGATATTAGAAAAAAAAGGGTTCAAAACTTCATCAGCCACTGGATTGGGTCGATTTGCCTTGAAGATATGAAATAAGAAAAATCCAGAATTTATTCTTTATGATGATAATGCCAAAAAATCTCAAGTTGGCTCATCTGTCTTCCTTTCTTTGCCTTATGTTGGTCATTAGAGGCCTCTTGACTTTTCTCTTCCCTATTTTGGATTTCTTTTTTTTTTTGCGTAATGCGGATTTACTCTTGTTTTGTTTTACTAGTAAATAAATAAAGCAAAAATTCTAGTAGTTTTCTGATAGAAATTATCTTGTTGCGATCCTATGAATCAGTTCAATTAAAACCTTAGATTCATACTAGAGCCACGATGATTGAGTCTCAAGCTAAACAAAAGGCAAGGGTTCTTCGAATAAGAACCGCTTGATGATCATTTATTGAATCGGTGTAATAACTCGACAAAATCAAGAGAAAAAAAAAAAGTTGTCTTTTGGGCAAACAAATTTGGAAGGAAGACATTTTCTTTTTTTATTAAAAACTACTTGAATTTTTTTCAGTCTGGTTGCGAGGTCTGAATAGTGAGTATGAATCATAGTTCCATTTTTTTTTTCTTGATCCACTCTATCTATTTCGTGTTCCAGATACTAGAATAAATAATAAATATCCGACGAATTAGAATCATCTTGATAGAGATAACAGGCCCTTTCTATGTATTATCAATAGGATCAATTCTAACAAGTCACACACTCATATTCCAGAGATACCGAAACAAAAAAATTCCACGGTCGAACTACCAGAATGTCTAGAAATGTAGAGCTTAAAGTAGAAAGGCTTTTTTGGATGGAAAAACTATGACTTCGTAGTTTTAGTTAGTAGAAACCTAATTCATTAAAATTCCGTCCAGTAAAACAGAAGAATTATAAATTTCTAAAATGATAGATAGGAATATCGCGAATAAAGCCATTGCGACCCCCATAAAAGGAGTAGTCCCCCAACCCGGAGCTACTTTCCCATATTCCGAATTCAAGGGTTTCAATAAACTACCTGCGCGAGTTCGTCTTGGCCCAGGTCTAGAACTATCTTCAACGGTTTGTGTAGCCATAAATTCTATTTAATCATTGGTGTTGACTTTGTATACTATTCCGTTGTAGTTGTAAATACACGATCTTTTCGTAGATCCATTGTAATCTTGAAATTCTATAAAAATGGAAACAGCAACTTTAGTCGCCATCTCCATATCTGGTTTACTTGTAAGCTTTACTGGGTATGCCTTATATACCGCGTTTGGGCAACCCTCTCAACAATTAAGAGATCCATTCGAAGAACACGGGGACTAATTGAAGTAAGAAGTCTCCCAGATGGGGAGACTTCTTACTTCAATGAAATTATTTCATTTTTTTAGTCGGAACCTTAGGTGGTTCTCGGAAGAAGATAGCGAAAAAAATTATCCCTAAAGTCGAAACTAAAAGGAACGTATAAACCAATGCTTCCATAGATTCGATCGTGGTTTATTTACAATTATAACTTCCACACCTATTCATTTGTCATTTGGGATCATTTCCCATATAAAGAAAGAAAAAGAGTCAAAGAAAGGATGGGAGATGTTTCCCATGTCAAATCAAAAAAGAGAGATGAAAGATACCATAGCAATGTGGTATCAGACTGCCTGTCTCCTTGTAGTTGGATCTCCAACTTTTTGGAATGTTCCAAATTCCACTTGAGCATCCAAGTCTGGATCAATACCAGCAAAAACATCTCGGAACAAGGTTCTAGCGCCATGCCAAATGTGTCCGAAAAAGAAGAGCAAAGCAAAGGTAGCATGACCAAAAGTGAACCAACCCCTTGGACTGCTGCGAAAAACACCATCCGATTTCAAAGTAGCCCGATCTAATTCAAAAATTTCCCCTAATTGGGAACGCCTCGCATATTTTTTTACAGTAGCAGGATCAGAATAACTTACACCATTAAGTTCGCCACCATAGAACTCCACCGTTACGCCTACTTGTTCAACACTATATTTGGATTCTGCTCTTCTAAAAGGAACGTCCGCTCTCACAATTCCCTCTTCATCTACCAAAACAACCGGAAATGTTTCAAAAAAAGTAGGCATACGGCGTACAAAAAGCTCGCGCCCTTCTTTATCTCTAAAGACGGGATGTCCTAACCATCCAACAGCTATTCCATCCCCATTGTCCATTGAGCCTGCTCTGAATAATCCCCCCTTTGCCGGATTATTACCAATATAATCATAAAAGGCTAATTTTTCGGGAATTTTAGACCAAGCTTCTGATAAACTAAGATTTTCGGCTAATCCATCGCTAACTCTTCGATATATTTCTTGCTGAAAGTATCCCTGATCCCACTGATAACGAGTAGGCCCAAATAATTCGATTGGGGTAGTTGCTGACCCATACCACATAGTTCCGGCAACTACGAAAGCTGCAAAAAAAACAGCAGCGATACTACTGGAAAGTACAGTTTCAATATTGCCCATACGTAATCCTTTGTATAGACGTTGAGGCGGACGGACACTAAGATGGAATAGGCCCGCTAATATGCCCAATGTACCCGCAGCAATATGATGAGAAGCTATTCCCCCCGGAACAAAAGGATCAAAACCTTCTACACCCCACGCTGGATTTACAGCTTGTACTTTTCCAGTTAGTCCATAAGGATCGGACACCCATATCCCAGGACCATACAAACCCGTTACATGAAATGCGCCAAAGCCAAAGCAAGCCACCCCTGCAAGAAATAAATGAATTCCAAAGATCTTGGGCAAATCCAAAGAGGGTTTTCCCGTCCGCTCATCACAGAATATTTCTAGGTCCCAATATACCCAATGCCAGATAGCTGCCAAGAAACACAAGCCAGAAAACACAATATGCGCACCTGCCACACCTTCATAACTCCAAATACCCGGATTCGTTACAGTTCCTCCTGAAATACTCCAACCACCCCACGAATTGGTTATTCCTAAACGAGTCATGAAGGGAATGACGAACATACCTTGTCTCCACATTGGATCCAGAACAGGATCAGAGGGATCAAAAACCGCTAATTCGTATAAAGCCATCGAGCCGGCCCAACCAGAAACTAGAGCTGTGTGCATTATATGCACCGAAAGCAATCGACCCGGATCATTCAATACAACAGTATGAACACGATACCAAGGCAAACCCATGGAAATACCCCTTTAGCAAAGAAAAATAGACACGATGTCGCTTTATTTTATCGCATTGGAAAAGACTATCCATATCCTATGTACCTAACCCCTCTAGGGGATTCTGTGTCAGAAAGCGTGAATATTTATTTCATTCCATTAAAAATAAGAAGCCAATTCTGTTCGTAAGAAGAAAGAGAAGCAGATCTATTCTATACTCGATAAGTGCCAATATGCAATGGGTAGCTTGGCCTATTTGGAAAAAAAAACGAAGAATAGATCCCTATCCCTCTTTGTTTATCATTCCAATCACCGATTCTTTTTTCTTTATTCAATCTGTCTTACCTTCCTTATAGATATAACCTTTCAATCTATGTATTATTTCAATCTACGTATTAATAGAATCTATAGTATTCATATAGAATAAGAAAAAAAAAAGACAATAAACTGCGGATTCTTTCTTTCTCTTCCATTCTTACGTTTCCATATTAAAGTATAGTTTTCTTACTTAAATTTAATAATATTAATCTAATATGCCCATTGGTGTTCCAAAAGTACCTTACCGGATTCCCGGAGATGAAGAAGCGACTTGGGTTGACTTATACAATGTTATGTATCGAGAAAGGACACTTTTTTTAGGTCAAGAGATTCGTTGCGAGATCACGAATCATATTACAGGTCTCATGGTATATCTCAGTATAGAAGATGGAATTAGCGATATTTTTTTGTTTATAAACTCCCCAGGCGGGTGGCTAATCTCAGGAATGGCAATTTTTGATACGATGCAAACGGTGACACCAGATATATATACAATATGCCTCGGAATAGCTGCGTCCATGGCATCCTTCATTCTGCTTGGAGGAGAACCCACCAAGCGTATAGCATTCCCTCACGCGAGGATTATGCTTCACCAACCTGCTAGTGCTTATTATCGGGCAAGGACACCAGAATTTTTACTAGAAGTGGAAGAGTTACACAAAGTTCGCGAAATGATCACAAGGGTTTATGCACTAAGAACAGGCAAGCCTTTTTGGGTTGTATCCGAAGACATGGAAAGGGATGTTTTTATGTCAGCAGACGAAGCCAAAGCTTATGGACTTGTCGATATTGTAGGGGATGAAATGATTGACGAGCACTGCGATACTGATCCAGTGTGGTTTCCGGAAATGTTTAAGGATTGGTAGTGGTCGCATTTCTTGTAAATTTATTTCAAACCTAAATTCAGGTTTTCTGCGATTTAATAGAAAATAGAAATACTTCATGATGATCAATCATCAGGTTAAGATCGATCTAAACCAATCCTTTTTTTCTATATACATACGACATGCCAACGGTTAAACAACTTATTAGAAACGCAAGACAGCCAATACGAAATGCTAGAAAATCGGCCGCGCTTAAGGGATGTCCTCAGCGTCGAGGAACATGTGCTAGGGTGTATGTGTGACTCGTTCAGATCATGAGTTCAAACAAATAAGACAATTTTGGAAGTATCCATGATCGGTACCAATGAATAGGATAGAGAAGCTCTATCCTAGATTTCTATGGTAATATGGAATTTCTGGTTTCCTTTGGTGCAAATCCAATCATCTAAATTGGAAATAAGAAGCAATTCCCCCATTGGTAGAGAATGGTTATCCATTAAGCGGAGGAAATAGTAATAAAAAGAAAAAGGCTTATGCTCCTTTATCTTAAAAGAACGGACTAACAGGGTCAGCTACTTAGCCAACTTTCATAATTAAATGCCGTCACTGTATGGATAACTCTTATTGTGAAAAGAGCTATTTACTCTATAATGGATAGGTAGAGCCAAAGAATGTGAACTATACAAGTTCACAATACCTTTTGATGAAATGAAAGAAAGGGCTCCGGTGTATAGAGAGGGCCTCACCGTTTAAAAGGGAACCATAGAAACGATGGAACCCACTATTTTTTTGAGTATCGTTAGAATTTGTTATTTCTATGCGAAATAACTGAAGGGAATAGAATAAAAAATCGTGGTTGGGAAGGTTACAGTAGCAAAAGCCATTGGAATTAATATTTTATATATCGGAATAATTCGTTTTGTTATTAATGGGAAAAAGGATGGCTAAAAGAAGAGAAATCATTAGTTATTCATTAAGGTTAATTTGATTCAATGACCAGAGTTCCGCGAGGATATATAGCTCGGAGACGACGAACAAAAATGCGTTCATTTGCCTCAAACTTTAGAGGGGCTCATTTAAGACTTAATCGAATGATTACTCAACAAGTAAGAAGAGCTTTTGTTTCCTCTCATCGAGATAGAGGCAGGCAAAAGAGGGATTTTCGTCGTTTGTGGATCACTCGGATAAACGCAGCAACGCGGATATATAAAGTATTCAATAGTTATAGTAAATTAATACACAATCTGTACAAGAAGGAATTGATTCTTAATCGTAAAATGCTTGCACAAGTAGCTGTATCAAATCCAAATAATCTTTACACGATTTCCAATAAAATAAAGATCATCAATTAAATGGATAAAAAAGTAATATACAGGAATAATTAAAACCGAATTCCCGGAGAGGGAACTCCGGGAAGATACAATAAATTAAGATTAAGTGGTAAGAATCAACGAGCATGTTGCAATAAATAAAAAAACTATTTATTCTTCCCCATTTTTCTTTCTTATAACAAACACAAGAATCAAAACTGGATTACTTTCCTTATATATAGGTCTGGCCCTTTCGAATAAAACATCAACAATCGGAACTTAAGTTCCGATTGTTGTTTCTTAAATTCTGGTTGGAGTTTCTTAAGTTTCGATTGGAATTGAACTTTTGCGTTAATTGAGGAATATGTCTATTTTTTCTGGGTCTAGGACCAGTAATTATTGAAATTGACTGGGCTTGAAATTGCTTCTCATTCTCATAGTTACGAAATGGTAAGAAAGATAAAATACGAGCCTGTTTTATAGCAAGAGTAATTAATCGTTGTTGTTTCAAGGTTAATCTATTTATTCGTCTCGATAATATTTTTCCTTGTTCACTAATAAATCGATTAATTAAACTCATGTTTCTATAATCAATTGGATCCCCCGGGCCAATCCGAGGACGCCTACGAAAAGGTTGTTTGGATTTACGAAAAGGTTGTTTGGATTTACGAAAAGTTTGCTTGGACTTACGAAAAGTTTGCTTGGATTTTTGAAAAGTTTGCTTGGATTTACGAAAGGGTTGCTTAGATTTATGAAAAGGTTGTTTAGATGTATACATGATTTATTCTTTATTAAAAAATTGGAAAAAAATGGATTTCTTTATTTTATTAATTTTGGATCCAGAAGAAGTAGTCTTTCTTTGGTCCATATATTATTTGATTCATATATAGTATATGAATACCCTCTATACATATGAAATAATATCTACCTGAAATCAAATGAGTTGATTTGTATTTTGTATTCTATCTATGTTCTATATATTAAATCTGTTCTTTGGAAAGATCGAACACACGATGCTCCTATTTTTTTATTTCGCCATGAGTCGTATGCTTGCGACAATAACGACAAAATTTTTTGAATTCTAATTGTCCAGGTGTATTGTGGCGATTCTTTTGAGTACTATATCTAGAAATCCCCGTCGATTCCTTATTGGCACCTTTTCGAACACAACTGATACATTCCAAAATAAGTCTGATTCTAACATCTTTCCCCTTGGCCATGAACCTCCTTTCTTTTTTGGATTGACTTAACTTAATTCTTCTACTTATTCTTTTATTCTTCTATTTTGAATCCGAAGAAGAAGAATAAAATCCATTAGAATAAAAAATTTTGGAAATACTTAAATTAAGTAATAAAAAATGGAGAAATAATTAAAGAATACAATCCTTGTCGAATTAGCAATAGCAAGGATTTTGCTTCGAAATCCTTTCATTTAAGTAGCCAGCCCAGCCTCTTTCTATGCTCTGATTTCTGAGGCCTGACTTAGCTTGGATACCGCTTTTAATTGAATTTCTGTTTTCCAAAATGGGATTTACCGAATTTTTCATGACTCTGAGGTTCAACCCAATCCATCTTTTCTTTCTTTTTCCTTCCTATACTAAAAAAAAAAAGGATTGAAAAAGGGAAAATTTTCGTCATGTCACGAAGAATTCCTCGCATAGCAATAACTAGAATTAAAAAAAAGGGAATGACAAAGCATCTGGGAATAAACGATTAATTTCTATCAATAAACCTGCTAAAGCCCCAAACCATAGAGTACTTAGCACGGGTGCTACAGAGAGATATGTTTTTATATCCCGCATTGAAAATCCTCCTTCCTTATTGGAATACATATATGATCAGATACTCTTGCCCAAGATCTTTTGTATTTCTTTTGTTTAGGCGAAATTCCTAACTAAAAAAACAAAATCAATATTCTATATAGAATGAACCGTATAGACGAGATTTTCCTATCCCTAAAAAAGAAAAAGATGACCTCTTCTTCCTATACATTACCAAGGAATAGTAATCTTTCTTTTATAGGTGAAATTAGATTCGATTTTAGATGTATACCATTCCTTGACTTGATTATATGAGACCAAAAAGAAGAAATGACAAGAAGGTTCTATATAGATAGAGAAAGAGAAGAAAATTACGATGTGGAAAACAAGACAGGAATTGTGTACAATGCCATTGTACAACAATTTGGAAAAGGGATGTAGCGCAGCTTGGTAGCGCGTTTGTTTTGGGTACAAAATGTCACAGGTTCAAATCCTGTCATCCCTACCTATTACTTCTTTCTTCTTTATGGGCAGTAGCGAGGGGATCAATTAAAGTGGGTATAACTTGAATTTGTGGATACTATACGTACGTGAGACACGTTAGGAGTAGAAAAGGGTTTTCTTTTTGAATGAAAGCGCTCTTAGTTCAGTTCGGTAGAACGCGGGTCTCCAAAACCCGATGTCGTAGGTTCAAATCCTACAGAGCGTGATTCCATCTATCTTATGTCGAAGCAGAGTAAAATAACTTAACAAAACAAAGTTGAATTGCAACTCCAATTTGACCTCCTCTCTGGTCTGGAGGAGGTCAATCAAAAAAGAAATATTACTCAATCAAAGATCCAACTGATCCCCACGCCTGTATTGCAAATACGCAGTCACGAATAATCCCGCTAAAGTAATAGGAATTAGGCCTAAGACGATTCCAAATAGAAAAACTTCAATCATTTCGATTTGTTCGAGGGGATAAAAAAAAGAGGTACGATCTATCCCTAAATAGTAGTCTAAATTATCCACGAATCTCAATGACCAAGAAAAGAATTGGTAATTAGTGTGGAAAAGAGTCGTAGAATACCAGGAATCCAAAAGAAAGATTTTGCTTTTCTGACTTATTCATTCAATTCATTTCAAATAAGACGTATCTTGTTCAAACCAATAAATAGAGCTGGGGTTATAGTTAAAGCAGCCAGTAGAAAACCGAAATAACTAGTTATAGTAAGCATGAAAGGGTTAAATTCCATTTATTTTTTTACTACACTACATATGTTGGTAAAGCACTTACCTAAGTTATGGAAAATTCAGAATTCATCGGTTATTTTAGATAATACTAAAAAACAAGATCGAGTGAGATACAGAAGTGTAAAAGAGAATCGATTCATCAGATGCGACATGAGTCCCTAATTCCGAATCAAGAGATTTGTTGTGGAATCTGTCAATTGAGTAAAGTAATAATATTAAGAACTAGATCATCTAACCCCATTGAAAAATGAAATTGGATTTTCGGGAGAATTTTGGAATAAAAGATAAATAAAGAATTGAAACGGTCGAATATTCCCCTATTCCTTCTTATTTTAACTGATTGTATTCCATATGGAATAAGAGGAGAAGAAAAGCATTCCACGACCCCCCGAGGGGCCCCTTAAAAAAAGGAAAGCTCCTCCTTGAATTTACTTTATTTTTATTCCTTTTTCGAACCCCCAACCAAAGTTGATTCGAAGACGAGTCACTTCAATTATCCTTTTAAGTTTTATCTTCTGTCTTTCCCTATTTCATCTCGTAAAGTTCCACTCTTGCAGTTTAGTCAAGAAAGTTAGACCTAATCCAACAAATAAGGCAAGGATTGGTTACGAATCTTGATTCTTCAAAGAATGTTTTCTTTCTTTCATAACAGATTATCTACTATTCGATTTTCTATTTATTAGATATTATGCTAACCAATTAAATTCCTTAAAGGGAAAGGTTGGATTGGATTCTAAGAAAACTTTTAACTAAAAAGGGATAGATTTCGCATATACTTGTCC